CACACACACACACACACACACACACATATATATATATATATATATATATATATTTATATTTATATACTAAAAAAAAAAAAAAAAAAATAATAATAAATATTTATTGTAAACAATGGATTGTCTCCTCTTTTTGGGTCGAAATCAAAATGCATGAAATGCTATTGTTTATGATGTATGGTCATCTGTATATAATGTTAGTAATAAACAAAAAATATATGCTTGAATTAAGCAAATAGCTAATTCAAATACTACGTATGTAGAACATACAAATATTAGTATAAAGGTATTTATTGAAAAATAAAGTAATGCTGATGATAAATATATACCTATTAAGGCTAGTACGATGTGACCTGCTGTTATATTTGCTGCTAGTCGGAAAGATAGTGTTAATGGACGTACTAATACTCTAACGGTTTCAATTATTACTAGGAAAGGGTTAAGTCATAATGGAGCTCCGGCAGGAAGTAAATGGGCTAGAAATTCTTTTTTATTTTTTATTATACTGGAGATGGTTAGTGTTGCTCATAGGGGTAAACCTAATGATAGTGTTACTATTAGTTGTGATGTAGGTGAAAATGAATATGCTAGTATTCCTATAGTATTTATAGCAATAATTATTATAAATACGGATGTTACTGTGATAGAATAACCTTTTAATATTTTTCTTTTTGTACGTATTGCTTGAAGGTACATAATTTTTACAGTTTGAATTAACGATGTTTTTATACGATTAAACTCTAATCATATATCTGGAAGTATAATATAGAATGTAATGGGAGCTAATATTATAATTATATTATATATTATTTGGTTTATTGGTAGTAAATTATTATAATTATGGGGGTCAAAGGATGCGAAAATGTCTGTTAGCATCAAGACTTGGAAAATAGTTTTCCATTTATAGCTTTGAAGGCTATTAGTTTATATAACTTAAAATCTTTATTTTATTATGTAATCTCATATATAAATTGATATAGGGTTAAGAATAAAATAAGAGAAGTAAATTAATGTAGCTAATTGACCTATTGTAATATATGGTTCATCTACTGGACGTCCTCCAATTCATGTTAGTACTATAAAGGACACAATAAATAATCAAAAGATTATTTTGGATACAGGGTAAAAGTTTATAGTTTTTATTATAGCTTGCTTGTATAGTGGTAAAATGTATATAATTAGAATACCTGAGAATGCTGCAACTACACCTCCTAGTTTATTTGGCACAGATCGAAGAATTGCATAAATTCATAGAAAATATCATTCTGGTTTAATGTGTGCTGGAGTTACTGAGGAGTTGGCTATTAGATAATTTTCTGGATCTCTAAAATAGTTAGGAATAAATGTAATTATTATTAATAGAATTGCTAAAGCTATTACAAATCCTACAAAGTCCTTTGATGAATAATATAGATGAAATGAAATTCGATCTGAATCACTATTATAACCTAACGGGTTATTGGACCCTGTTTGATGTAGGAATATTAAATGTAATACTACTAAGCCTATTATTATAAAGGGAAGTAAAAAATGAAAAGAGAAGAATCGATTTAATGTTGCATTATCTACAGCGAACCCTCCTCAAATTCATTCTACTAATGATGTACCAATATAGGGAATTGTTGATAGGAGATTAGTAATAACTGTGGCTCCTCAAAATCTTATTTGTCCTCATGGTAAAACATATCCTATAAATGCAGTTGCTATAGTAAGAATATATAAGGTTACCCCAATATTTCATGTTTCAGTTATTTTATATGAGGTGTAATATAAACCTCGTCCAATATGGATATAAAGGAATAAAAAGAATATTGATGCCCCATTTGCGTGTAAGTATCGAATTATTCAACCATATTCTACATCTCGTGTGATATGTATAACAGATGAAAATGCTAATTCTACATTGGATGCATAATGTATTGCTAAAAAGATGCCTGTGATTGTTTGCACTACCATAGCTAATCCTAGCAGGGACCCATAATTTCAAAGAATTGAAATATTATTCGGTGCTGGTAAGTCTACTAATGCATTGTTTATAACTTTAAATAATGGATGTTTTATTCGAATGGGTTTAAACATATATAAATGGTCGTAATGGCCCTTTTGACAAGTTAATTATTTTTACTACTAGTAATATTATTATTAGTAATAGTAGTATTATAAACAATAATATTGGTGTTATATTAGGATCATATAAATATAATGTATCAAATATATTATTGTTATTATATTGTTTATTATTATTATTATATTTTATTATAATAGGGGAAGAAATTATTAATAGTGTTATTATTATTATAATTACAGTTGATTTAATTTTTATGTACTGATTTGGTGAAATTGCTACAAAGTATGAAAATATTACTATTATCCCTCCAATATAAATTAGAAAAATTAGGAAGGAGTACCAGGACCTGTATATTAATCCGGTTATTCAGGCGATTCTTAGAGCTATTATTAGAATATTAAATAAAATTAAAACTGGTGTATTTATAATCATTATTATAGATGTTAAAGTAAATAAAAATAGACTAATTAATATCATTTATTATTATAAGAATTGAACTTATTATTTAAACATCAAAAGTTTATGTGTGCCTTACACTAAATAATAAAGAACCTCATCAATAGATGCATAAGTATAGACAGATTCATACTACATCTACGAAGTGTCAGTATCATGCTGCTGCTTCAAACCCAAAATGATGGTCTGATGAAAAATGTCATTTATATGTTCGATATAAGCACACTATTAAAAATAAGGAACCAATAATAACATGTGCACCATGGAATCCTGTAGATACAAAGAATGTTGAACCATAGATGCCATCTGCAATTGTAAATGGTGATCAATAGTATTCATTTCCTTGTAAGAATGTAAAATATACTCCTAATATAATTGTTATAGTTAGTGCGTAAATTGCTTCTTTTCGGGTGGCTGCTTTTAGGGCATGATGGGCTCATGTTACTGTTACTCCTGATGATAATAATACAATGGTATTTAATAATGGTACACTGAAGGGATTCAATGGCTTGATTCCAATTGGTGGTCATGTACACCCTACTTCTACAGTTGGAGACAATCTTCTATGGAAGAAGGCTCAGAAGAAACCAAAGAAAAAACATACTTCTGAAGTAATAAATAAAATTATCCCAATTCGTAAGCCTTTAACTACATATGATGTATGGTTTCCTGCATATGTGGATTCCCGAACTACATCACGTCATCATAAAAACATGGATAAAATAATTATTGTAATACCAATAAATAGGCAAGTTGAGCCTATATTATGGAATCATCTAGTGAGGCCTATTGTTATGGCTAGAGCTCCAGCTGAGGCTGTGAGTGGTCATGGTCTTGGTTCTACTAAGTGAAAGGGTTGTCGAATCAATAAAGTATTCCATTTGAGAACCTCTTATTTGGAAGATAAGCATACTTATTATACTAATACTTTACAAGAGAGGAGTGGTACCTCATAAATAAATTTACAGTTTATTGTTTAATGCTTCAACCATCTTGTTGAGTTTTAATAAATATATTGTATGCTTATATTAATGTTTAATCTAATTATTACCATTTTCGTTTTTTAGATTTTTGTATTTTTATTATATCAAAAGGTATATAATTTTTTATGTCAAGTCATCATGTAATAGATAGGGCTAATATTAATAGGATAGTTAGAAATAGGAATATAAATAGTCATCTTATTGGGGATAGATGTGGCATTAAGATTTACTTTATAAAAGTAATTAAAGCTCGACAAGCTTTTGTTATATTTTTAACTAAAATCTTATTGTTTTTTTATTCATTGAATAAAATCTTTTATATTAATAACTTCTATTGAAATTGGTATAAATCTATGATTAATACCGCAAATTTCTGAACATTGTCCATAGTATACACCTGGGGCTTTAACATAAAATGATATTTGATTTAGTCGTCCTGGAATAGCATCTATTTTTACTCCTAGGGATGGTACAGCTCATGAGTGAATTACATCAGCTGCTGATACAATTATTCGAATTTCTATATTTATTGGTACTACTAATCGATTATCTACTTCTAATAATCGATAATCCCCTAAACTTAATTGTTCTGTTGGAATTATATATGAATCAAATCTAATATTATTAAAGTCTCCATATTCGTATGATCAGTATCATTGATGACCTATGGCTTTAATTGTAATAGCTGGCCTAAATATTTCGTCTATAGCATAAAGAAGTTGAATGGATGGTAATGCAATAGATACTAAAATAAAGGCTGGTGCGATTGTTCAAAAAGTTTCAATTTCTTGAGCTTCAAAGATATATCGATTGGAATGCCCAGAGTAATTGATAGCTAATAAAGCATATCCAATAATAGATAAAACTAAAATTATTACTACTAATATAAAATCATGAAATTTAATTAAATCTGCTATTACTGATGTAATAGGATCTTGTATATCGTTTTGTATTCAATATATCATCTAAATGAGTCTAAGACTTACTTCTAATTAACAGTTAGATGCAATTAATTTGCTTTCATTTAAATCTGTAATAATACCTGTTTCTGATAAATTATGAAAATCTAATGGTAATACAGGTTCTGATCATTCTATTGATGTTGCTATATGGTTTGATGTAATTAAAGAACGTTGGGTAGCTAGTGCTTCTCATAATATATATGTAAAAAGTCCTATGGATAATGCAGATATAATTGCACCAAATGATGAGATTACATTTCATGCCATGAAAGCATCTGGAAAATCTGAATATCGTCGTGGTATGCCTCTTAGACCTAAGAAGTGTTGTGGAAAGAATGTAATGTTTACACCTAAGAACATAGAGTAAAATTGTACTATAGATAATTGTGGGTTTAAACCTACACCAGTAATTAATGGGAATCAGTGATTAAATGCAGCAAAAATTGCGAATACTGCCCCTATTCTTAGAACATAGTGAAAATGTGCTACAACATAGTATGTATCATGTAGTATTACATCTAGTGATGCATTTGATAGAACAATGCCTGTTAAGCCTCCAGTAGTAAATAAAAAAATAAACCCTATGGTTCATATTATAGTTGGGGTATATATTACTTTTGATCCATATATAGTTGCTAATCATCTGAATACTTTAACTCCTGTTGGTACAGCAATAACTATAGTAGCTGCTGTAAAGTATGCTCGTGTGTCTACGTCTAGACCTACAGTAAATATATGATGAGCTCATACAATAAAACCTAAAATAGCAATACCTAATATAGCGTAAATTATACCTAATGTGCCAAACGCTTCATTTTTTATTGATCTATGTGCTACAATGTGTGAAATTGCTCCAAATCCAGGTAAAATAAGAATATATACTTCTGGATGACCAAAGAATCAAAATAAGTGTTGAAATAAAATGGGGTCTCCACCTCCTGCTGGGTCAAAAAAGGAAGTGTTTAAATTTCGATCTGTTAATAATATTGTAATTGCTGCCGCTAATACAGGTAGAGATAGTAATAGAAGTACTGTAGTGATAACAACAGATCAAATAAATAATGGAATTCGATCTAATGTTATCCCTTTTCATCGTATGTTTGCTACTGTTGAAATGAAGTTTAATGAGCCTAGAATTGATGATGCACCAGCTAAATGTAATGAGAAAATTGCTATATCTACTGATGGTCCTGAATGAGCAATATTATGAGCTAATGGCGGGTACACTGTTCATCCTGTACCTACTCCACTCTCTACAAATGCTGAGAATACTAATATAATTATGGATGGTGGGAGAAGTCAAAATCTTAAGTTATTCAATCGTGGGAATGCTATATCTGGTGCACCAATTATTAGAGGAATTAACCAGTTTCCAAAGCCTCCAATTAGAATAGGTATTACTATAAAGAAAATTATAACTAGTCCATGGGCTGTTACAATTGTATTATAAATTTGGTCATTACCTAGAAACGTTCCAGGTTGGGCTAATTCAATACGAATTAGTACCCTTATTCCAGTACCAGCTATTGCTGATCATGCACCTAAAATAAAATAGAGTGTTCCAATATCTTTATGATTTGTTGAATATAGTCATCGCATATAATAGAATTATTACTGGTCTTAATATAAAAATAGTAATAATTGATATACTTATAGTATTATTTAAAAATCTGTAATTTAATGTGTTGGAGGATCTTATTATTACTGAAAAAGCTAAATTTAAGTAAAAGTATAACGATATAAATGAAAATACTACTATTATTATAGTAATAATTGTAGAATAACTAGATATAGTAAATAAAATTATAAGTTTTGGTATAAACCCTGATAAAGGGGGTAAGCCTGCTAGTGATAATAGTATTAGAGTTAAAGATATTTGTATATTTAATGTTAGGTTATTTATATTGAAATTGTTTTTAAAGTTTTTTATTGATGTATTTAATATAATGATAAAAATTGGTAACGTAATTATTAAATAAATGATAAAATATGTAAAAGATGTAATAACTATGTTTAAAGATTGAGTTATTAATATTCATCCTATGTGTGCAATAGATGAGTAAGCTAACATTGATTGAATGTTTACTTGATTTATACCTATTCATCCGCCAATAAAAATATTTATTAATCTAATAACGACTAATAATATATTTATAGGTTTGATATTAAATAATAGAATTATTATAGGGGCAATTTTTTGTCATGTGGCTAGTAGTATTGACTGAAATCAAGAAATAGCTTTTATTACTGATGGGAACCACATATAACATGGAGATGACCCAAGTTTTAGAAGCATTGATACAATAAGAAGTGGTATTATAATATAGTATATAACTCTTAAATTTATTCATATTATAAACCTTATAATAATTATTAAGCATGATGCTATTGCTTGGTTAATAAAGTACTTAATGGATGCTTCACATTCTATATTATTTTTGGTTATTATTATAATTGGGATAAACCTAAATATATTTAGCTCTATTCTTAGTCATAGACATATTCAGTTCGTACTTCTGATTACTATTAAGGTTCTTATAATTATTACTATTGAGGATATTATAATAATTGGTGATAGATACATAAAGAGTTGATAGACTTGAACTATCTTTTGGAAGTTAGAAGCTTCTAATTGCCCACGCTACTCTTTAGTAAATTCAATTAATAGATCCTTCGTTTCATTCATGTATTAAACCGATAAATAGAATTAGTATTAATGTAAAAAAAATAAATAGTAATCTTGTTCTATTTCTATTTTCAACTAATAAAGGAGTAGGTATTAATAAAACTACTTCAATATCGAAAACGATAAAAATAATAGCTAATAAAAAGAATCGTGTAGAAAATGGAATTCGTGCATTTCTATAAGGGTCAAAACCGCATTCAAATGGAGATGTTTTATAGCGATCATTATATGAGCGTATAAATAGTATATATGACAAGGAGTATACAATAATTGGGATAATCAATGATAAGATAAAGATATATGATATAATATACATTAATTAGAATTAATTAATAATTTCTTTTGATTAAAAGTCAAATGCTTAATATACAAGCTCTCTAATTAGGCATTAGAGTTTAACTCATATTTAACGACATCAATGTTATCCGTTAGTCCGGCTTAATACCTTATATTTTTAATAGTTTATTATTATTCTTAATGGTATAGTTAATATTAGTATACAAATAGAAAAAGGAAGAAATGATTTTCATGTTAATATTATTAATGCATCATATCGTATTCGTGGAAATGATGCGCGAACTCAAATAAATACAGATGAAATAATAATTGTTATAATAATTAGAGAAATGGATATAAATTTTATATATATAGATCAAAATACTACAGAGGTTAAAAGACTTATAAATAAAATATTACAGTATTCTGCTATGAAAATTAATGCAAATATTCTTGAACCATATTCTACGTTAAACCCTGATACTAACTCTGATTCACCTTCTGCAAAGTCAAAAGGAGCACGATTAGTTTCAGCTAAATTTGTAATAAATCAGATTATTATTACTGGTAATAATATTAATATAATAGGTGTTATATTATATGTTGTTATTATATTTATATCTATGGTAGTTAATAGTAATAAGGCTCTTAATAGAATTAAAGATATTCTGATTTCATAAGAGATTGTTTGTGCAACTCCTCGTAATGCCCCTAATAATGCATATTTGGAATTTGATCTTCATCCTGCTAGAAATGTAGCATATACATTTATTGCTGATACACATATAAAGTATAGAATACTGTACTGAATTCAAAATGATGGATTACTATGAGGATAAATTGCTCAAAGAAGTAGAGATAGAAATAACCTTATAATAGGTGCTAAAATAAAGGGTGATTTATTTGCATTAGATGGTAGTATTTGTTCTTTTAAGAAAAGTTTTATAGCATCTGCTAGTGGTTGTGGTAGTCCTATTAATATTACTTTATTAGGACCTTTTCGTAATTGTATATAACCTAATAGTTTTCGTTCTACAAGGGTATAGAATGCTATAGCTATTAGTGCTATTAGGAATCTAATGATTACAGAGATATATGAAGATACTTGCATTGATATAAGAAATATCATTTCATTTTTAGGGTTTAAACCTAATGCACTAATCTGCCACTATACCTAAGCTATTGAATGAATTGAACATTCAATATAGACTTTCAAAATCTATTGTTTCCTAAACTAATAGCTGCAACTGAATACTTCCTCCAGCTAATTGCAAATTAGCTATTCTATTATAAACTAAGTTACATTTAATAAGTGAGTTAACCTCATATGAAGGTTCTAAGCCAACCGCATTAATCTGCCAACTTATTATAAATTTATTTATATTTAGTACTATAATAGTTTCGTTTTGGTCCTCTCGTACTAGAAACGAAGATTATCTTTTTCTGTAGATAGAATCTAACCTGGCTCACGCCGGTCTGAACTCAGCTCATGTAAGATTTTAATGGTCAAACCTACCACCTTAGACAACTACTGCGTAATCTAGGTATCTTAAGCCAACATCGAGGTGCCATGTATATTTTTTGATAAGAACTCTTGAAATATTTTAGCCTGTTATCCCTAAAGTAGCTTAATTTTTTAGTTAATTAGATCTATATATGAATTATTACTCTGTTAATTTATAGGTTGTTTTATTATACCTAGGTCGCCCCAACCGAATAGTTCAATAGTTACTCTATTTTATTTATCAAAGCTTTATAGGGTCTTCTTGTCTTACAGATTAATTCAAGTTTCTTCACTTGAAAAATAATTTTTATTTGTAAAATTGAGACAGCTTATTTTTCGTTTTCTCATTCATTCTAGTCCCCTATTAAAGGACAAATTATTATGCTACCTTAGCACGGTTTATATTCCGCGGCCTTTTAAGTTCGTCATTGGGCAGAGGTTACCTTTAATTTAATTTGCTAAAGGAAATGTTTTTGTTAAACAGTCGAAAATAATATTTGCCGAATTCCTTAAAATTTGTTTATAATATACTTATATATACATATTAATTTAAAATTAATTAATTGTTTTTATATTCTATGTTTTTATACTATTTTTATTTATTTATTTTTTTTTATTACTACGGTAAAGTATTGCTAGTTGGCTGATTTTAGGCCTACATTAAATGAGATAATTAATTATAAGTTACTTTTATAGACCTTATAATCTATAAATTAATTATCTATATTAGAAATATTGTTTTACAATTTTTCATAGAAGCCAGATATTTCTTAATGCGGATGGTATGTAGCCTCTGTATTTGTATTTTTTAGTAATACTGAAACATTAATTAATTAGTTCTAAACAATACAGATACAGCTCATATAAGATTCGGGTTGTTAGAGATATACTTTATTCTTGTATACCCATGATGCAAAAGGTACATATTTTTTACTTTAAATTATTACTCCATCCATTACTGTACTTAACTATTGTTTGATATTTATTATATTTTATTAGTATTTTTATATTTTATATTTTTATAACAGATTAAATAATTTTTCTTTTTAGTGTAAATAAAAGGCATTAATATATGCTATAATCTGACAGATGCAATTTCCATTACACCTACTCTGTTACGACTTATCCTATATAAAGGAGTGACGGGCGATGTGTGCTTGTTTTAAGTGACTTTCATTTTATTATATAATAAAATTACTATCAAATTCTTTTTTGTTATTATTCTATTATATAATTTTAACTATGTTATATAATGAAATCCATCTCCTTCCTTTCTGTAGGCTGCACTTTGACCTGACGTATAATTATATTATTTATTATGGGTAACCTTAAGGGGCCCATTGGACGGCAGTACACAAACTGTTTTTTCAAAGATAAGGTTGGTTCTTCGTGGACTATCGATTATGGGACAGATTTCTCTGATTTAATAAAACACCGCCAAATTCTTGGGTTTTTAAGCCATTGCTCGTAGTCTCCAATCATTATTTATACTAATAATAGAAGGGTATCTAATCCTTGTTTTAGTTTATAGCTTTTTATCAGATAATATAAGTTCTTTAATGGTAGGGATTTAACTTCTATATTAATTTTATTTTATCTTTTATTTGATTTTGGTTATTAGAGGCTTATCGTATAACCGCTGCTGCTGGCACGAGTTTGGCCGGCTATAGTATTTAAACCTTTTCATGCATATACATATAATTAAAGTACCCATCGCTGCTATTAGACATTTTTCATATTATGTTATATTCTAGGTTTTTATTTTTTATTAATTAAAGCATGAGATTTGTAATATTGTACTAATCTATTAGTTAGAATCAAACTAATAGTAAGAGAGATTTTCTCATTGTTGGGGTATGAACCCACTAGCTTATCTTAGCTTATCTTACTTTTAAGGAATGATATAAGAATACTTTTAAACTTGCAATTTAATGTTGTAATTTCAACTACATACCTAATAAATAATTATGTCTGGTTTTATAATAATAAATAATGAAGGGATTAGATGTATTGTTAAAAGAAATATATCTTTTTTTACTATTGTAGGGTATGAAGTTACATAATTATTCGACCTTCCATGATTAATAGAAGAGTATATATATAAGGAGTAACCTACTGTAAGGAACCTAATTAAACCTAAAATAATTATATTAAATATTGATTTATATGAAATTGATGATAATAGCATAATTTCACTTATTAAATTAATAGATGGTGGAGCGGCTATATTTATAATACTAAATAGAAATCATCAGAGAGTTATTAGAGGGCTAAAGATAAGAACTCCTTTTGATAAAAATATTCTTCGTGTTCTTATTATTTCATAATTAATATTTGCTATAATAAATAAAGCGGATGAGCTAAACCCATGTGAAATCATTATTGCTATAGATCCTATTGCCCCTCATTTTGATGATCTTATAGCCCCAGAGATTAATAAACCTATATGTCTTACTGATGAATAAGCAATTAGAGACTTAATATCTGTTTGACGCAAACAAATTAATCTTGTTGATACTCCTCCCACTAATGAAATAGATATAATAATAGAAGAAATTCTTATATTTGCATATGGAAAGAATATTGTTATACGTATAAGACCATAACCACCTAATTTTAATAAAATTGCTGCTAGAATTATGGAACCAGCAACTGGAGCTTCTACATGGGCTTTTGGTAGCCATAAATGAGTAATAAATATTGGAAGTTTTACTAAAAATCCTAACAAACATAATAATCATAGGATAGAAATATTATGAAATGGAAATATTAGTATAAATCATGAACTAATAGTAAATATATAAGAAACTTTAATAATACTAATAATACATAATAATATAGGTAATGATGCTATTACAGTATATATTATAAGATATATTCTAGCTTGAATTCGTTCTGGTTGATAACCTCATTTTATAATTAGAATTATAGTAGGAATTAATGATGCTTCAAATCAAATATAAAAAATTAGTATGTTATTAGATGAAAAAGCTACCACTAAAATAAAGTTTAAGATTATAACCATGTTAGTAAACATATAAGGTTTATTTTTTATTCATTTAATTTTTATTCTTGCAATAATTATTATAGATGAAATTCATAATGTTAATATTATTAGTGGTAAGGATAGTTGATCAATAGTTACTCAACTCCTTATTTTATATGAAAATAAAGATTTTCTTATAAATGTTATTAAATATAAGCTAATTAAAATATTAACTATTGAACATAAGAGTCAGGAATATTTATTTTTATAAATAATGACTATAATTAAAGGTATAAATATTTTTAGCATTTTGAAGCATTTAAGTTTTTAATTAGGTCATTACCATATGATCGTGATATAATTACTAATAACGTTAAACCTAGTCTGGCTTCACATGCACCAACTGTTAGAATTAGAATTCTTACAATAGGGTAATTTATATTAGCTAATATATATGTGTTTATAATAAAGATTAATGTGGCTAAGGTAATTGCTTCTAATGACAATAATGTAATTAATAAATATTTATTATGGAGCAATAGATTAATTATTGTAATTAAAGGGATTATTAAAATTACTATATGTTGATATTTCATTGAATAGAAGTAATATACTTGTCTTTGATTTACAAGATCAATGCTTATGCAAAGCTTTCTACTCTATCAGAAAACTTAATAGTAAGATCATTGATACCCAAAACCAGTATTTTTTTTAAACTATTTTCTGCATATAATGCTAAAGCATATCTCTAACATGAAAAGTTAGTGTGTTAAATACACTATATATGTTATTTAGAAAGTTTCCTTATTTTTTCCTCTTCAGGGAAATGATTTTATTAATCTATCTAAATAAAATAAAATAATTAATATAGTAGCTGATAATATGGCAGAAGATGTTAATAGTGATGTAGGCCTAAATTTAATTATATGTAATGGATTACTTATTCTATTAATAATAAATTTATGTATACCTAATCCTCTACAGTATTCCATTCATGAATGATCAATATCTTCTAAATATTTCTTTGATACTAGAAAATATCTTTTTATAGGGATTTGTGTTCTTAATGGAGTTAAGTATCATATATTTGATCTTATATCTAAGGTTGGATATTCTACATCTAGTGCTTGATCATTTCAAACCCATCTAATAAATATCCCTAATAGTATGATTATTATAGGTGTTATCATTATATAAGAGTTTATAATCATTACATTATCAATTGTTGGCATAATTCATCATATTAATAAACCCGATATAATGGAAGGAATAGATAATATAAGCATAGGTAAAGTAACATTTTTTGGTTCATTAGGGTTATAAAATACAGGACCTATATAATTATTACATATGATTGCTATGATAAAGCGAATTCCATAAAATGATGTAATACCAACAGATATATATAATAGAATTAATACCGTTATTCTATTTGACATAAATATAGATATTTCAATAATAGAATCTTTGGAATAGAAAGCGGCTATAAAAGGAAATCCTGATATAGCTAAATTTGCAATTAGTCTACATGATGATGTTATAGGTATATATGTAATAATATTTCCTATTCATCGTAGGTCTTGACTATGCATATAATTATTAATTAGAATACCTGCACAAATAAATAATAATGCTTTAAATATAGCATGCACTACTATATGAAAGAATGTTAGTGAAGGTATATTTAATCCCAGAGATGTTATTATTAATCCTAGTTGTCTTAATGTAGATAAAGCAATAATTTTCTTCATATCTCATTCTACACAGGCACATATACCAGATATAATTATAGTTATTATTGCTATATATAATAAAATAGTATTAAATAGTTCTAATTTGTGAAGGAATGGATAAAATCGTAGTAATAAAAAAACACCTGCTGTAACTAATGTAGATGAATGTACTAATGCTGATACTGGTGTAGGGGCTGCTATGGCAGCAGGTAATCATCTTCTAAAGGGTATTTGAGCTCTTTTTGTTATAGCAGCTAGTATAATTATAATAATTTGTATATTAGAGGTTTCTTCTATAAATCATATATCTATTAAATTTCAATGACCTTGATTTAATGTTAAAACAATTGATAATAGGATTATTACATCTCCAAACCGATTTGTTATAGCTGTTAATATTCCTGCCGCTAACGATTTAGAGTTTTGGTAATAAATTACTAAAATAAAGGATACAATACCTAACCCATCTCAACCTAATAGTAAAATAATTATATTAGGAATAAAAATTAACAGATTTATAGATAAAATAAATAATAATACTAAATTGGTAAAACGGTTAATAAATTTATCGTCTTTTATATATGTTTTAGAGAATATTAAAACATTAGCAGAAATAAATAAAACTACAGATGAAAATAAACATCCTTTAATATCCAAGATTAGAGGAATTGTTAGGTATGCTGTCCTTAGGTTTAATAATTCTCACTCAACAATAATTATCTTATTGGTATAAATTAATCATATAGCTATTGAGTATAATATTGCAGATATCATATATATGATTATAGGGGAATATATATAAATACTTTTTTTAATCATGAGTCTATATCTATAAGATATTTTTGATACCACAAATCAATGGATTATTTATCCTAATAAACTTATATAAAAGTATAATAGCATATAATTTAATGGTTTTATAAATTTTGAATTATCTAAAAACTTGAAAATTGAAAATACGCCTTATTTACTAATAATCTCATTTTTTGANTAAGAAATCTTTTAATAATCTATAATTTAATGTTTGCCGCAAAAGTTCGAAAATTTGCAAATTTTCGAAATTAGTGATAACTTCATATAATATTATTAGACTTTTCAACTAAAACAGAAATTTTGAATTATCTAAAAACTTGAAAATTGAAAATACGCCTTATTTACTAATAATCTCATTTTTTGATGGTTTTTAAAATTTTAAATTATTAGTAAAATTACGTTTTATTTTCTATAAAACACCCGTTTTTTGGGGGGGGGGTATCACCTCTTTTTTTTTTTAAAATTATATAAATTTTTATAAAGTGCATGATTGTATTTAA